CCTTTTAATCGATTTCAATTGATCCCCCGTTACTGTTCAGAAGATAAGTAATAGGTAGGGATGACAGGATTCGAACCCGTGACATTTTGTACCCAAAACAAACGCGCTACCAAGCTGCGCTACATCCCTTTCAATTGGTTTACAGTGTCATTGTAGAGAATCCCTTTTTTGTTTTCCATATCTTTATTTCTTCCGTTGATATACACAAATATCTTGTCATTTCTTCTTTTTGGTCTCATATAACATATAATTATATTAAAAATAGTAAAAGACTTTTAATATATTTCTATTCTATTTATTATATTTCTATTATATTAAAGTATGAAATAAATATGAAACCTTGTAAAAAGATGACTATTTTTCGAGAATTTCTGGCCTAACGGGGCCTATTTCTTTCTTTTAAGATTAAGAAAGGTACGAGCCCTTTTGTACATTTCAAGTTATACATTTCAACTTGAATTAGGGATTCTGCGTACAAATACAAGCGGTCAGTCATTAAGTACATATACACATCTGGTTATATATGTATTAGCATTATGTATTAGAAATAATAAAGAAGGAGGATAATTTAAAATGCGAGATCTAAAAACATATCTCTCCGTGGCACCGGTAGTAAGTACTCTATGGTTCGGGTCTTTAGCAGGTTTATTGATAGAGATCAATCGTTTTTTTCCGGATGCGTTGATATTCCCCTTTTTTTCATTCTAGTTATTGATATGGTAGTATGGTAGGGGGAAGAGGATTAGAGATAGAATCAAATATCTGTAACTAACCCCTTACCTTCTTTTTTTTTTTTTTTTCAAATATACGTTAGAAAAACAAAAAAGGGATTCCCCCTCGGTGAAACTAGTAACTTGGGCCAGGCTCCAATTAAAATAAAATTAATAAAAAATAGAATGAAATGTAATGGTTGGGGCAATAATATCATAGAAGATACTTAAATAAAAATTAAATGCTGTACGGCAATTAAAAATCTGAAATCTAGTAATATAGTTAGAAATCACTATATTACTTAACTTATTAATATATTGGTATTATTACTAGAATTGATAATTGATTTATTGCAACGAAATCGCTCTTTCATAATTCGATTTCGAGTTACCCGTTTTTTTTGTTCCTTTCTTCTTCCTCGTTTCGGATCGGAAAATTTAAGAATTGAATGAATCAAAAACTAAAGGAGGTTCATGGCCAAGGGTAAAGATGTCCGAGTAACGGTGATTTTGGAATGTACGAGTTGTGTTCGAAATCGTGTTAATAAGGAATCAACGGGCATTTCCAGATATATTACTCAAAAGAATCGACATAATACACCTAGTCGATTGGAATTGAGAAAATTCTGTCCCTATTGTTATAAACATACGATTCACGGGGAGATAAAGAAATAGATCGAACCGGTTCGGTCGCTCATGTGTCAGTCTTCCGTTCCAAGGAAGATCAAAAATGACATATTAGATATATCTAATAGATATTAATTTTAATATAAAAAAACCCAATCCTATTTCGATCAGATCACCCGTGATGGAGAATTAAGAAATAGGATTAGGGTCTTTTCTTTAGGATAAGGAATAAACAAACCATGGATAAATCCAAGCGAATCTTTCTTAAATCCAAGCGATCTTTTCGTAGGCGTTTGCCTCCGATTCAATCGGGGGATCGAATTGATTATAGAAACATGAGTTTAATTAGTCGATTTATTAGCGAACAAGGAAAAATATTATCTAGACGGGTGAATCGATTGACCTTAAAACAACAACGATTAATTACTATTGCTATAAAACAAGCTCGTATTTTATCTCCGTTACCTTTTCTTAATAATGAGAAACAATTTGAAAGAAGCGAGTCAACCGCTAGAACTACGGGTCTTAGAACCAGAAAAAAATAGGCTGACTCTTGAAGTGAATCAAAAAAATTCCAACCTAAACCAAAACTCCAATGCGGATTGACGCTTTTTTTTCTAAAAATAGGAAATCAAAATTGGATTGTCGTGTCGTTTGAAAAAAAAAAAAAAAAAAAAAAAAAATTGGAATAATAAGAAATATTTTTTATTGAACGTGGTTCTTCATTTTCATTTTGCCGACTTTTTCATATTTTATCATACTAATTTCTACTCCACCTTCCCAGAGTTCATTCTCCAGGGAACTTCATTTAAACCATCCCAACGGATTCCCTTCACTCTCTTTATTTTATGATCTCGTTGGAAATCATATAAAGACAACTCTTATTTAATATAGCTATTTGTGCAAGTATTTTACGATTAAGAAGCAACTGTTTCTTGTACATATTGTGTATTAATTTACTATAACTAAAGTATACTTTATTGTTTCGAATTACTGCATTTATACGAGTGATCCACAAACGACGAAAATCTCTCTTTTGTCTACCCCTATCCCGATGAGCCGAAACCAAAGCTCTTATTTTCTGTTGAGTAATAGTCCGAGTAAGTCTTGAATGAGCCCCTCGAAAAGTTGATGCAAATAAACGGATTTTTGTTCTACGTCTTCGAGCTATATACCCTCGTTTAATTCTGGTCATTGAATAAATGAAACTTTGAGGAATAACTAATTGATTTCTTTTCTTTCAGCTATTCCCTTCCCGTGGCCTAGTCTATTAATAACAAAACGGATTCTTCCAATGTATAAAATAAAAATTCCAATGGCTTTTGCTACTCTAACCTTCCCGACCACGATTTTTTTCTAGGCATTTCACCTAGAAATCAAAATTGTATTGATACTAGGTATCAAAAACACATAGTAAATAAAAAAGTAATAAATAAAAATGGATTCATAGTGGGTTCCGTCGTTTCTATGGTTACTTCTTAAACGGCGAGGTCCTCTCTATACACCGGAGCCCTTCCTTCATTTAATCAATGTTATTGTTAACTTGTACAGTTCACACTCGTTTGCTCTACCATAATTATCTAGTATTAGGTCTTTCACAACGAGATCTATTTATACAGTAACGGTATTTAATTATGAAGATTTGCTGAGTAGCTGACCCTGTTAGTCCGTTCTTGCAAGAATAAGGTCTCAATTTTTGACTTTTTAAAATAAGATTTCCCCTGCTTAATGAATACCATTTGCTATCAGTGGGGAATCTTTTCTCATCTGAAATTAAAAATTTAGGTGATTGGATTTGCACCAACGGGAACCATACATTTGATACCTCAATGGAAGGGTAGATCTTTTTTTTAAGATATTGAATATTTAATGTAGTTCGTCCATTCTAGCCTACTCACTGGTACGAATGGATCGGTGATACTGGATCAATTGTTTTCTTTGTCCTAGTCCGTGATCTGAACGAGTCGCACATACACCCTAGTACATGTTCCTCGTCGCTGAGGACATCCTCCAAGAGCGGGGGATTTCGTGACATTTCTGATTGGCTGTCTTGTGTTTCTAATAAGTTGTTTAATAGTTGGCATGTTGAATCATATATATAATGGTCTGGTTTAGATCGATCTTAACCGGATGCTTAGGAATTCTTTTTTTTTTTTTCTATAGTTTGAATTTCTATATTAAGAAATTAATAAATAGAATATTAAATCCGGTAAGAAGATAAAATACCAAATCACGAATTCATGTGAAATCCTTGTTCTTTTTCTTTTTTATTCAGTCGCTACAAGATCAACAATTCCATGAACTTGGGCTTCTGTTGCTGACATAAAAACATCTCTTTCCACGTCTTCGGATACAACCCATAAGGGTTTGCCTGTCCTTTGTGCATAAACCCTTGTGATGGTTTCGCGCAGCTTCAGCAGCTCTTCCGCTTCCAGGACAAATTCTCCCGTCTGTGCCTCATAAAAAGAACTAGCAGGTTGATGGATCATTACCCTGATGATATAATATATGATATAACATAAAAAATGTTTCTTCTATCTCGCAGGATGAAAGTGAAAGGTGAGGAGATAAAGAAAAATCAAAAAAAGGTATAAGTGAACAACCGTACAGGCATCTTTTGCGCATTGCATACGGCTCTCTAATGGAATTGACTTTTTTACCTTACCTTACTTTACTTACATCGAAGAAATATAAAATACATGATAGAGTCTATCGGACTCGGGTTGGTAAATGATCCAATAACCACCCTTCCTTTTGGAGTAGTTCAAAAATACTATGATGGTTCCGTTGCTTTAGATATTTATTTCGTCTGTTATTTAGCAATCCCAAAGTTTCTTTTTTTTTTTTTAATAAAAAAACAAGATTTATTTTCATATTTTTTCTTAACCTAAATATTGTTAAGATTAAGAGTCCCTTGGTGTGAAAACAAAAAAGTTTGTGACGCTGAAATAGGACTCCCGATAGATTGGCTAAAATCGAAAATGCCTTTTTATCTCATACTACTCTTTCGATACATAATCTAAGGGTTAAAAAAATTTTCTCATATCGAATTCGAAGTGCCATGCTATTATTACTTAATATTGATATTTCATATAGTGCGAAGGCATAGTTTTCTTTTTTCTCTCAACTCAAATAAAAAACTCATTGGCGCCGAGCGTGAGGGAATGCTAGACGTTTGGTAATTTCCCCTCCGACAAGAATAAAAGACCCCATCGAAGCGGCTAACCCCATGCATATTGTCTGTATATCTGGTCGCACAAATTGCATAGTATCATAAATAGCTACTCCGGGTATTACCCATCCGCCAGGAGAGTTTATAAACAAATACAGATCTTTGGTATCATCTTCTATGCTGAGATATACCATAAGACCAATAAGTTGATTCGAGATCTCGCTATCAACCCCTTGGCCTAAAAAAAGTAATCTTTCTCGATAAAGTCGGTTGATTGGGATAAAATGGTATCCCTTCGAAACCGTACATGCACCTTTTGATGCATACGGTTCAACAAAAATCATGAAAAAAGGAATCAATGTGTAGATTCTAGCTTTTTTTTTCATAACAGGTTTTTAAAACTTATATTTTTTAACTTAATATAATATATAATTAAAAAAAAATTAATATAATTAAAAAAAAAATTAAATGGACTTTTCTTTCATTTTTCAAGAAAGATGAGTTTTTGCCTGCTTTGTTTATCTAAAAAAAAAATTGCTAAATTTATCTGACTAACTTCTCATTGATGTAGTGTTTCATCGAAATACGATCTAAATCGCGATGTAATTTTCTTGTTCCTGACTGGGCTTCTTCAATTTTTTTAGGTTTATGCTCTACTCCGAGTAAAGATCCGCCCGATTTGGATTTGTACATATAGGACAAATGCTGCAATACCACATCCTTTTGCTACGACTTCCCCATTTTTTTTTTTTTTTTTTTCAATTTATTTCATGTCTTACAACAAATATTCAACGCATTCATCATATTACTCGATTGATTAACAGTTTCAGATCACTTCGATTTCTCAATATCTAAATAAGTAAAAATAATATCTAAAAAAAATATCTAAATCGAAATTAAATAGAAATAACTAAAATATGATATAAATATGATATTTAAGTCGTAATCATAAATATATTTATTACAAATTGGTTTTCTTTCTAAACGGAGCCTGGATATTTCATTTGATTGGTCTAACCAAGCCAACCATAAATTATTCTAATTGATAATATTAATCCGTATACCCTCCCTAAAAAATGGATCTAATTGCACTTCACGCTCCAAATTTTTGATAATTGAATCAATCTTTCTCGGGCGAAAGAGGGGACATCTCGATCGGGGAAGAGAACGGGGAAATACCGTATGCCCAATATATCTGACAAGTCGCACTATACGTCAATCCACACTGCATCTTCCTCTCCAGGACTTCGAAAAGGTACTCTTGGAACACCAATAGGCATTAAATAAAAGAAAAATTAAGTACTATATCTCACTTTGATGTGAAAGCGTAACAGTGGGTTTAGTGGCCTAATACTATTAATTTTAGTATCCTAGTTGATAAAAAAAAGAAGACAAAATGAATAAAGGAAAATTCTTACAAATGAGTCCTTTGAATGATGAACAAATATATATACATTCACTCATATAAAATGGTATCAACCCCCCTACCATTGCGTATTGTTACTTATCGGGTGTAGAATAGATCTGCTTCTTTTTGTTCCTACGAACAAAATAGTTTCATTATTACTAAAAGTAATTATTACGAAAAGTATTCAAACAAATAGTAATCCTTTTCCCGAGAGAATCCCCTAAAAAAAGGGTCTATAGCAGAGCTTTTTCCAATGCAATAAAGTTACATTGTGTCTATTTTTCGTTGATAAAGGGGTATTTCCATGGGTTTGCCTTGGTATCGTGTTCATACTGTCGTATTGAATGATCCCGGCCGTTTGATTGCTGTCCATATAATGCATACAGCTCTGGTTGCTGGTTGGGCCGGTTCGATGGCTCTATACGAATTAGCCGTTTTTGATCCCTCTGATCCTGTTCTTGATCCAATGTGGAGACAGGGTATGTTCGTTATACCCTTCATGACTCGTTTAGGAATAACGAATTCATGGGGCGGTTGGAGTATCACTGGGGGGACTGTAACGAATCCGGGTATTTGGAGTTACGAAGGTGTGGCCGGGGCACATATTGTGTTTTCTGGTTTGTGTTTTTTGGCAGCTATCTGGCATTGGGTGTATTGGGATCTAGAAATATTTACTGATGAACGTACAGGAAAACCCTCTTTGGATTTGCCTAAGATCTTTGGAATTCATTTATTTCTCTCAGGGGTGGCTTGCTTTGGTTTTGGTGCATTTCATGTAACAGGATTGTACGGTCCTGGAATATGGGTGTCCGACCCTTATGGACTAACCGGAAGGGTACAGGCCGTAAATCCAGCGTGGGGTGTGGAGGGTTTTGATCCTTTTGTTCCGGGAGGAATAGCTTCTCATCATATTGCAGCAGGGACCTTAGGCATATTGGCAGGTCTATTTCATCTTAGTGTTCGCCCACCCCAACGTCTATACAAAGGATTACGTATGGGAAATATTGAAACTGTCCTTTCCAGTAGTATTGCTGCTGTCTTTTTTGCAGCTTTTGTAGTTGCTGGAACTATGTGGTATGGTTCAGCAACCACCCCGATTGAGTTGTTTGGTCCCACGCGCTATCAATGGGATCAAGGATACTTCCAACAAGAAATATACCGAAGAATTGGTGCTGGCTTAGCCGAAAATCAAAGTTTATCCGAAGCTTGGTCTAAAATTCCTGAAAAACTAGCTTTTTATGATTACATCGGCAATAATCCGGCAAAAGGGGGATTATTCAGAGCGGGCTCAATGGACAACGGGGATGGAATAGCTGTTGGGTGGTTAGGACATCCTATCTTTAGAGATAAAGAGGGGCATGAACTTTTTGTACGTCGTATGCCGACCTTTTTTGAAACATTTCCTGTTGTTTTGGTCGATGGGGATGGAATTGTTAGAGCCGATGTTCCTTTTAGAAGGGCAGAATCCAAATATAGTGTCGAACAAGTAGGTGTAACTGTTGAGTTCTATGGCGGCGAATTGAATGGAGTCAGTTATAGCGACCCTGCTACTGTGAAAAAATATGCTAGACGTGCTCAATTGG